TTTTTTATTTAATTCCGGAATTATTCACTATGTGGATAAAATATCTATATGTACATATATTATAAACATAAGTATATATGCATTAAGTACGTGCAGTAGATACATAGTGTCTAGTGGCTCATTGTTGAATAATAAAATGGATTTACCTAGGAAGTCTAGGAGAAAATGCAATGAATTGTTTCAAGACCGACTCGAATAGAAATAAATTCAATTGAAGTAATTCAAAAAAAAAAAAAAAAATACTACTACTAGATTTCTAATGTCGATTCTAATGAATAATTCGGCAATGACGAATAAAAAACAATTCTATGCAATTCTGAAAGGGGGAAAGATCCCTCGGCTAGAATCATTTGATTATATTGACAATTTCAAAAAACGGATCATACTATGATCATAGTATGATGGCCGTTGGTCAAGCGGGCCCCCATCGTCTAGTGGTTTAGGACATCTCTCTTTCAAGGAGGCAGCGGGGATTCGAATTCCCCTGGGGGTAGGGTACTACGAAAGGAAATTGATCATGGATTACCAATAAGTCGAAAATTGATTCTTCCTGGGTCGATGCCCGAGCGGTTAATGGGGACGGACTGTAAATTCGTTGGCAATATGTCTACGCTGGTTCAAATCCAGCTCGGCCCAATAATTCGCCAATCCGCCATGAGATGATATAACTCCCTTTGTACTTCAGAAATACCCGACCCGGAGATAAAAAAGAATCAAATTTTCTGCTAGATCCCGTATTTCCCTGGGATTGTAGTTCAATTGGTCAGAGCACCGCCCTGTCAAGGCGGAAGCTGCGGGTTCGAGCCCCGTCAGTCCCGACGGATCCAATAAATATATCAAAAAATCTCTCCCTTTTTCTGAAGGGGACCGGGGGAAGAATTCCATTGTCAAAGCAAAGGGGAAATCCTTATTTCTTTTTTCTTTCCTTTTGGTAGGAGAAAGACATATGCGGTTGGATTAGTACAATTATTGGTAGCATTATAGTCAGTATTCCAAGAAATGCTGGCTTTTTCGATTGCCCCCGATGCATGTAATGGAATCGAGTACTATACTTTTTTGAGGCGCGCATACACAAAAGGAATTCCTTTCTTGTCCAATACAAAATTGAATATAAGAAAATACTTTCCAGAAAAAACAAAAAAAAAAACAATTTATTTTTCTGGCTACGGATTTATGGAACCTGACTTACTAGTTTGAAGTTGCAAAATAGATTTCATGCAAATTGCACACTGAGCTTTTGGTATAGGTGTCCCGGGGCTAATAATCTACGAAGAAAGGAGGGGGAAGGACAGATCAACCAAAGATCCTACTCCTCTTAGAAAGGCGAATGAATCATTTTTCCTATTTTTCATTTTGTTTTAAGGCCCCATCGACGAAAGAACAAATCGGAAAATAGTAAATTTGATGAATATTCATTTTATACGGTCTCATCTTTATCACACTTCTTTGTCTTCCAAGTCAAAAATAGTTTCGTTCTAAACTCCTTTCTTTTTCCATTTAGCTTTTATTGTTTGTTTGGGTTTGTAACTATGTGACCACTGGAAGTGGAAGAGCTATTTGATGAGACTTCATCAGATGATTGTACAAGAAGGAACTAGATAGATTAGAGAGAAAAAAAGAACAGATAATAAAAAATGATAAATAAATAAAGGAATTTTGGGTTAGGTCAGCAATCCAAGTTTGGGGCGGTATGGATAAAAGAACTTCCTATGTTATACTATTCAATTCTCGACGACGAATTTATTTGATAGTTCAGATATTGTTATTCATGATATTGATCTGATTCAAGATCATCGAGAGGTAATATTCATTCATTGAATTTACAGGCCAAAGATTTATCATCTCTATGGGATTAAATCCCGAGTTATTGCGAAGTAAAAAACCGATGAGATTATGGAAGTAAATATTCTTGCATTTATTGCTACTGCACTATTTATTCTAGTTCCTACCGCTTTTCTACTTATCATTTATGTAAAAACAGTCAGTCAAAACGATTAATTATTAACTAATTTGAATGAAACTTGACTTCTTAGTTCTTAGCCAAAATTTACGAAATAAAATGAAAAAGATTCCAATTTCATGTCTTAAATGAAATGAGTGGACTAGAATCGGCAGTATTCTAATAGATAGATAGTATGGTAGAAAGAAATAGATGAATCTTTCTACCATACTATTTATTAGTTAGATTCTTGTTATAAAGCTGCCCCCTGGAATAAAATAAAGATAGAGGCTGCATTTGATATGGATCTATATATCAATCTACAAGATTATCTTGATATATGCGAATATCAATTCCATATATGGGATTGACATAGCATCCAATTCCATTTATTTGCTATATCTATTTGTTCTGATCAATCTGAATTACTCCTATGTCTTATAGTTTGAATTACTATATTTTTGATTTCCAATATGAATCTCGGTATCTATTGAGAGAATCAAATCAATGAAGCAAAAGCGATAGATATAGGCATATTCAAAAAATCACGTAGTAATCTTT